ATTCCCTGGAGTAAGCGCTATAGCTTGTTTCCAATACTCAGCAGCTTGATCGAACCAAGCCTCCGCAATTTCCGAATCGCCTTGTATAATGGCCTGTTCTCCCCGGTCGGAATAGGTTAGTAAATTCCCTCCCTTAGAACCGTACTTGAGAGTTTCCTACCTCATACGGCTCAGCAATCGATTCTTTTTGCGTCCCATCTTCTCTTAATCTATCCTATGCTAACTATTCTATTTTTTCTTGGGTTAACCAGAAGATGTTTATTGCATAAGTTTCCAAATCTAATTTGGATCAATGATTAGTTTTCTCTTTTCTCCCACCTTCAGAAGAATGAAGCATAGATATCCCCCGATATCGTTATAATTTTCTGAAAGGTAACTATCTCGGTTTCGTATTTCATATATGGTATATGAGATTTCTATTTATATAGAATCTTTGAAAAAGACTTTCCTCCGTTAAGAAAAAAGAACTTACTATCTTTGGGATCTGATGCTACACCGCTGCTCAATACTTTAGTAGATCAACTCTATTACATAAGTTGATTTCTCACTTTTCATATCATGACATAAGTAAGCAGTTCTGAACTGTATTTACCAAATAATAGCTTACTAATGGATCTTTACGGTGCTTTCTCTATCAATTCGACTCTTTATCCATAGAGTATAGTATATAGGCCATACCTATTTCTTCCGATTTTTTTGGTTCTCGCGAAGTCTTTTTCCTTGCTACAGCTGATAAAAATCGTTACTTTGGACGATTCATATGTAGAAAGCCTATCTTTTTTCTAGTATTTACTAGACGATTAAATCTTTTTTTCTTTCTATAGTGAAGATAGTCGCACGTAATGACAGATCACGGCCATATTATTAAAAGCTTGTGGTAAAAATGGATTTCGTTCTAGTGCCCGGAAATAATATTCCAAAGCTTTTGTATGCTCTCCGTTGCTTGTGTGTATAAGACCTATGTTATAGAGTATATAACTTCGATCATAGGGATCAATTTCTGGTCGCGTAGCTTCATAATAATTCTGTAAAGCTTCTGCATAATTTCCTTCGGATTGAGCCGACATCCGTTACGGTCGTTCATTCTAGTAAAAGAATCTCCGTTCCAGAACCGTACGTGAGATTTTCATCTCATACGGCTCCTCCCTTCTGTGCATAGTACTAAGAGGAATAATTCATGTAATCAAAATTTCACTATTCTCATTATGAACTGACAGGAGCTGGTATTTTTACAAGAAATTTCTAGCCAGCCTTCCCACAAGAGGTTTTTTATTAACACCAATCATATTAGTGCTAGATAAAAATGGTAACTCCAAAGATTCCTTTGTACTCAACGCTTACGATTTCCAGGAATTAGTCACTTCAACGGTCTTTGATGGTTATACGGGTACCAAAAGTACGAATGAGATGGATCTTTGTTTTCCTAACCATTCTTTTTAGTCCCGATACCAATAAGGAAAAGGGTTCTTTATAACAAAGTTTTTGTGTTGTTGATTCCTAGGTGTAGTGCTTTTTCCCCGATGCCACCTATTGGTACTAAATGAAGTAGTATTGACCTCCAATACAGAACCTATAGATGTAACCTTTCGCTCAATACTAAAATAGATAATTGAAGCATCTAAGGCTGCATCAATCGAGGATACACGACAGAAGGAATTGATCTATCTCTAAACTTCACCTTCACCAAGCGTAGGTTTCTTTTACTAATTTGTTTTTTTCTATTCCTAACTACGTTCTTTTTCTCGTAAAACTGAGGGGTAAAAAAAACAAGAAAAAATCAAATCGCACCATCTCTGTAATAGGTAAATGCCTTTTTTTCTCCGGAAGTTGTCGGAATTATTCGTAATAAGATATTGGCTACAATCGAAGAGGTCTTATCAATAAAATTTCCATTTATTCGAGATCTAGGCATAATTAGCAATTCATTATATAATTCTTCTCATCCCCCTTCGGGGAAAACGATCCCACAAAAAAAGGAATTGTACAGTACAAAATAACATAAAAACAGACTAATTGGAAAAAAGGCGGTGTCCCCCTTTTGGACAAAGATGAAATGAAATATTTGAATCAGATTAGATTTCATTCCAGTTTTGTAGTATACCAATGACTATTACTATTTCATCTAAGTTGAATAACCAAGTTTCCTATGGATTTTGATAACTCGAGAAGTTTTGATTTGGTTATGATCCAAAAAAGAATGGAATAATCATTCCATGATAAAATCAAATTCAAATAAACATCCTTTTTGTTTGCATAACGTGTATGTGACACACCATACAATTGAAATAGAAAGATTCATCGGATGATTCATGAATTCCATGGGTTAGCTGATGAAAGAAGTTGTTGTTTATAAATATGAGATTGGAAAAGGAATTTCTTATTATAGAACCATCGGGCGGTTATACATGTACTACAATTAAGATGAAGGACTCGCTATTCATTCGGGTTTTGGTCAAGAATAACATTCTGTAGGAGAGATGGCCGAGTGGTTCAAGGCGTAGCATTGGAACTGCTATGTAGACTTTTGTTTACCGAGGGTTCGAATCCCTCTCTCTCCGTTTCTTTTCATTCATCAACGTTACCGACTACAATGTATCAAATCAAAGAAAAATTGATATCATTATTCTAACGGTAAGACCCTGAATTTACATTTACTTATTTAATAGAGATTCTCTAGCAGCCCTAATCCATCCCTGTGATAGGTAAAATACAAATAGAAATATCATATTGATATTGAAAATAAGAAAAAAAGAAAAAGAATCCTATTGCCGATCCTTTTTTGATACGTGAATGAGACAGGGCACAGGGTACTCTATTTACTTCAGCGAAAGGAGTCAAAATTGGTATGAACCTTGCTTTTTTATTTTCGTTAGAATCAAGTCTGACGGGAATAATATTCTACGACCAACAACTCATTTATTTTCAGACCGATCCATTTACTATCTATTATTTGATTTACAAATCCTTTATATTGTAAGGAATCAATAGTCAAATGGTTTGGCAATTCCCCGTGGGGGGATGAAACAAGATAATTTTGAATCAGAGCTTTCGATCTTTCTTTATCCTTCGTAGTAATAATATCTCGGGGTTTGCAACGATAACTTGGTATATCCACTATACGACCATTAACTAAAATGTGTCTATGGTTAACTAATTGTCTGGCTCCAGGAATGGTCGAAGCCATACCTAATCGAAAAAGGATGTTATCCAAACGCATCTCGAGTAGTTGTAGTAAAACCTGGCCTGTTGACCCTTTGGCTTTTCCAGCAATATGCACATATTTAAGTAATTGTCGCTCTGTCAGACCATAATGAAAACGCAATTTCTGTTTCTCTTCTAAACGAATACGATATTGTGATCTTTTTCCAGAGCGCAATTGGGTTTGAAGATCACTTCTGGATCTGGGTCTTTTACTAGTTAGTCCCGGTAAAGCCCCCAGCCGGCGTATTTTTTTGAAACGAGGTCCGCGGTAACGAGACATATAAAGGCTCCTTTTTGATTCACTTTTCTTTGACAAAAAGATAGAAATTCAGACTGAACTAAAGGATTAGCAAAGCAAAACTAAATTTACTAAAGTCCTACAAAACAGAATCAAATAAATCTTATCAATATTCGGATTTTTTGTATATATAGGAAATTCAAGCGAAGGTTACGTTTTCCAATTTCTTATGTAGAGATCTAATTGTTCTAGTCAACTTTTTTATTCATAGCTATAGCTGCAAGTTACCATGACATAATAGATTGGTGACCCGACATTTAGAGAAAGCGAGAGTAGAGATTTTCAATCATAGAAATAAAAAAATCGATAAAGAAAAAGAGCCGGCTATCGGAATCGAACCGATGACCATCGCATTACAAATGCGATGCTCTAACCTCTGAGCTAAGCGGGCGGATATAAGAGCAATAGTGTATAGGAATACAGGAAACTATCGGATCTTAGTTATTACCTAGTGATTCTTCTTATTATTTCATTTATTGATTATTTAAATTTCTTCTATTTCTTAGTTATTAGTTAGATATTTTCTATTCTATTTAGATTCTATTTAGAAAATAGAAAAGAAAACTATTTAGATCTAGATAAATTAGATTTAGATATCTAAATAGAAATTCAATTCCATATTCATATAATCTAATTCATATCATATATAATAATCATATATATATGAAATATGAATATATGAAAATGAATATATGAAAAGAAAATATAAATATATCAATCAAATTAGAATTCAAAATGAAAAAAAAAAGAATGAATATCGACCGTTACACTATACCAAAACTTACTGTAAAAAGGAAGGAGGAGTAAAGGCATATATATATATGTGGGATATATCTATCCGTATTGAATTGCGGATACATCAATGATAGAATCATTTCGTATTGAAACAAATAGGGTTCATCCAATAGAGATGAAATGATAGAATAGAGGGTGGGCAAAAAAATAAAATAGCAGCATACACTTTTTGATATAGAAATCATTACCTAATGAATTCAATAGTGCCAAGATAAATGAAAGAGGTGGATGGAATTACAACTGGATTCTTGTCTCAAAGGAAAGGGGGATATGGCGAAATTGGTAGACGCTACGGACTTGATTGGATTGAGCCTTGGTATGGAAACCTGCTAAGTGGTAACTTCCAAATTCAGAGAAACCCTGGAACTAAAAATGGGCAATCCTGAGCCAAATCTTTTTTTTTGAGAGAAAAAATGATGGAAAATGAGAATAAAAAGGGATAGGTGCAGAGACTCAATGGAAGCTGTTCTAACGAATGAAATTGACTACGTTACGTTAGTAGCTAAAAACCTTCTATCGAAATGACAGAAAGGATCACCGTATATGCGCCTAATACGTACGTATACATACTGACATAGCAAACGATTAATCACAACCCAAATCTGATATTGAATCCTATTCTGTATCTCTATATATGAAAAATATGAAATATTCTATTTATATTATATCTTCTAGGAATATATATATCTTCTATTATCTTATATCTTAAGAATTAGATTAAGAATCTATATATTTCTTCATTCTATTATTCTAAGTATTCTAGAATCTAATAATAGAATACTATTTCTATATTCTTTATATTCTTTCTTATTTATATTACTCTTAATATGAGTAATAGTATGAGAGTAATAGTATGAGATAAGGACCTATATAAACCCTCTATTAATTAGAATCATAGAGATCAAAAAATATATGAAAAATTGAAGAGTTATTGTGAATCAATTCCAATTGAAGTTGAAAAAAGAATCGAATTCGAATATTCAGTGATAAAATGATTCATTCCAGAGTTTGATAGATCTTTTGAAGATTAATCGGACGAGAATAAAGAGAGAGTCCCATTTTACATGTCAATACCGACAACAATGAAATTTATAGTAATAGGAAAATCCGTCGAATTTTGAAATCGTGAGGGTTCAAGTCCCTCTATCCCCAATAAAAAGCCCATTTTACTTCCTCGCTCTTTATTTATCCTCATCCTCTTTCTTTTTTTTTTCATCAGTGGCTCAGTTGAAACAAAATGAAATATCTTTCTCATTTCATTCACTCTGTTCTTTCACAAATGGATCCGAATAGAAATACTCGTATCTTCTTCCAATCCAATCTCATTTGTTTTGTATAGTACGATATGAACATATATGTTCAAGGAATCTCCTTTATTGAATCATTCATAGTCCATATATTTTTCCTTACATTTCCAAAAAAAGTCTTCTTTTGGAAGATCTAAGAAATTCAGGGGCTAGGTCCAATTTGTTAAGATTTTATTTTTTAGTTTTTTTTCATTGACATAGATATAAGTACTCTGCTAGGATGATGCACGGGAAATGGTCGGGATAGCTCAGTTGGTAGAGCAGAGGACTGAAAATCCTCGTGTCACCAGTTCAAATCTGGTTCCTGACACGTGAATAATGTATCGGATAGATATTCATACCTCATACAAATGAAATGAATTCATTGAGACGGATCGGGATAGAGATTCTTTACTTTCTTTTTCATTTGTCTTTTTTTCCTCTCTGTTCATACTTTTCTTATTCCAAAAGTATGTGAGATTTTCGTATATATCTCAAATCTAATAGCTAAAAAAAATTAGCTAAAAGGATTCAATCAAAGAGTGGAAGGATAGGAATAGAAAGGATGTATTTCAGACACAGTACAAAGAAACTCCGATTCTTCTCATTTTGCATTTCTTCATTTCGTCTCTTCTGTCTTTTCTTTCAAATTTCATATTTTTTTTGTCACTCTTGCTCAAGTTACTTTCTGGGGTCCCCACTAAGTGATGCGCGCGGTACAAAGTTCATGGTGCAGAATTCTTTTGAGTCATCCTATTTTTTCTGCTCATACGAAATGTATATTATATCTTCCCAATTGGGGAAGAGCAATGAGAGCCTCTTTTTCTTTTTTTCTTTTAGCCCCTCCCTCCACAATACGAATGAAAGTCCAGTTACTCTGTTTCATCTAAAAGGGGAATGCCAAGATGCTCATTGATTGAAATTGAAATGAAATCTGGAATCGTGTCGTATAAGTAAAAAAGTGGTTTTTTATCAATCAATGAGCATCTTGAATTTCATAGAAATTGGGCGTAATATAATCTTTACGTAAGGGCCAGCCTATCCAACTTTCAGGCATCAAGATACGTTTAAGGCGAGGATGATTCTCATAAGAAATTCCCAACATATCATAAGATTCCCGTTCCTGAAAATCAGCACTTCTCCAAATCCAGAAAACTGACGGGGTTTGAGGATTACTCCTGGGAGCAAATACTTTTATGCATACCTCTTCTGGTTTATCTATACCATACTGTATTTTCGTAAGGTGATACACACTAGCTAAAAATCCGCCTGGTGCTACATCATAGGCACACTGGGAGCGTAAATAATTGTAACCATATACATATGAAATGACAGCAATGGAATCCCAATCCTCGGTTTTTATTTGTAAAGTCTCTATTCCTCGGCAATCAAAGCCTAAAGATCTATGAATTAGCTCATGCTTATAAAGTAAAGACTTATCTTACTTCTCTTTTTTCTATTTCATATTGATCTTATATCTTAGAAATAGAACTTAGAAATAGAAAGTGAAAGTAAAGAATCTCTTATCTTATAGTAAATGAAGAAATGAAAGAAATTCAATAATTAAGAATTACAAATTGAATTTTCAATTCAATGAAAAAAAAAAGAAGAAAAAGAAATAAGAAATATAGTCTATTATTTATATGATATGAATTTATATGATATGAAAATAGAGTACTAAAAGTACTAAAATCGCGTTTTGGAAAGAAACAAAATTCCTAAACCCACTCAACTCTTATCTTAGAATTTAGAATAGAAGAATATAGAAGAAGGAACATTGATGTATTTAGGAATAATGAATTATCCCTAAATTATCTTTGAAACAAATTGAAAGAATCTCTTAGGTTTGTTGTTCCGCCAAAAAATGATTAGTCAGAGGACTTCTACTTAGTCAGAGGACTTCTACAAAGACTTAAGATC